TTCATTTTACCAAGTTCCACGTTAGCCAGATTAGTCAACATTTATATGTTTCGATGCAACAACAAGATTTTCTTTTTAACAAGTAGTTTTGTTGGTTGGTTAATTGGTCACATTTTATTCATGAAATGGGTTGGATTGGTATTATTCTGGATACGGCAAAATCATTCTATTCGATCTAATAAGTATCTTGTGTCAGAATTGAGAAATTCTATGGCTCGAATCTTTAGTATTCTCTTATTTATCACCTGTGTCTACTATTTAGGCAGAATGCCGTCGCCTATTGTCACTAAGAAACTGAAAGAGAAAGAAACCTCAGAAACGGAAGAAGGGGGAGAAAGAAAGGAAGAAAGCGATGTAGAAACAACTTCCGAAATGAAGGAGACTAAACAGGAACAAGAGGGATCCACCGAAGAAAACCCTTCCCTTTGTTCGGAAGAAAAGGAGGATCTGGACAAAATAGATGAAACGGAAGAGATCCGAGTGAATGGAAAGGAAAAAACAAAGGATGAATTTCACTTTAAAGAGGCACGCTATCAAGATAGCCCAGTTTACGAAGATTCTGATCTGGAGACCCATCAAGAGAATTGGGAATTGGGAAGACTGAAAGAAGAGAAAAAGAAAAGAAAGAATATGAATAAAAAGATTGACACATAAGAAAAATACAAGAATAGATAAGATGAGATTCGTCCACCTCCCATATATTTTATCCCTTCGCCCACAAAGAAACTTGCAACACCAATCCCATTTAGAATTCCATCAATTATAAATTTATCAAAAAACTGAGTTAACTCGGCTAACCCTCTTATACTCATAGTGAAAATCCCAGTATAAAAAATATCTATATAACCACGATTATATGACCAATTGTATATCACACCTTTTATTTTGTCCAAAATAATTCTTTTTGGACCTCTTTTTAAAAAGAAATTAATTAAGCCCAAAATTTTGAAAGATGAATAAATAGATCCATAAAAAATAGATGCTATCAATAGTCCGAAAAGAGCTATACTTACTGAAAAAAAAGCATTTGATAAAAATACATACCAATCCTCAGAAGAATTCAATTTTGAATGAAAAAGGGTTGTCGATGGAGTTAACCATTTCGATAATAAATCCAAATCTATTACTCCTCCGTTAAAAGAAATTCCTATTGATCCAATGAACAAAGTAAATATTACTAATACAAGGAGAGGAAATAACATAGTATTGCTCGATTCGTGAGGATACATATAAGTGTACCTATTTCTAAAGTAAGTACTAAAGTCTTGTATCTTACTTCTTACATTCTTGTCAATCTTAGATATATCTTTTGAAAAAAAACAAACCTTATTCTTATTCATTTTTGAAAAAAAGAAATTCCTATTGACTTTCTTCAGTGTCCCTTTTCCCCATAGAGATATTGAATAAAACGAGCTCTTTTTTGTACTACTAAGACTACTATAATCTTGAAAATGAATGCGCAAATACCCATCAAAGGTAAGTAAGTACATCCTAAACATATAAAATGCGGTTAATCCTGTTGTGAACCAAGCTATTAGTGCGAAAATTGGTGAGTACAACCAACTATCTTGAAGAATTTCATCTTTGGACCAAAAACAAGCAAGAGGAGGAATACCACAAAGAGAAAGTGTACCTAAAAGAAAAGTAGTTTTTGTAATTGGAACATATTTTGTTAAACCTCCCATAAGAACCATATTCTGACTTTTCTCTGGTGAATATCCAACAATAGGTTCCATTGAATGAATAATGGATCCGGATCCCAAAAACAATAAAGCTTTAGAATAGGCATGGGTGATCAAATGGAATAAAGCAGCTCGATAAGAACCTATACCTAGAGCTAACATAATATAACCTAATTGAGACATTGTAGAATAAGCTAAACTTCTTTTAATGTCTCTTTGGGCAAGAGCCAAAGTAGCTCCTAAGAGTACTGTTATTATACCTACTAAACAAATGAGATTCATTATGTAAGGTATAACTATGAAAAGAGGAAGAAGCCGAGCTACAAGAAAAATTCCTGCTGCTACCATAGTAGCAGCGTGTATAAGAGCCGAAATAGGAGTGGGGCCTTCCATGGCATCAGGTAACCATACGTGAAGGGGGAATTGTGCGGATTTAGCAACTGCACCGACAAATAATAAAAAGGCACATAAAGTAGCAAATAAAGAATTGACCCCATTATTATGGATCAAGGTATTCACTATTTTGAACAAATCCCGAAATTCGAAACTACCAGTTATCCAATAAAATCCTAAGGTTCCTAATAATAAACCAAAATCTCCTATACGATTAGTTACAAAAGCTTTTTGACAAGCATTTGCTGCAACGGGTCGTGTGAACCAAAAGCCTATCAATAAATATGAACACATTCCCACAAGTTCCCAAAAAATATAAATTTGTATCAAATTTGAACTAGTAACTAATCCCAACATTGAAGCATTGGAAAAACTCATATGAGCAAAAAATCTCAAATATCCTTGGTCGTGAGACATATAATTGTCACTATAAATAAAAACCATGATTCCAACAGTAGTAATTAGTATTGACATAATAGAAGTAAGTGGATCGATCAAGTGTCCGAACTCTAATAAAAAATCATTATTGATGGTCCAAGACCATAGATATTGATAGGTCAAACTTCCATTTATTTGCTGAATAGAAAGATTGGCCGAAAACCACATAGCTATACTTAGTAGTAAAACACTTAGGAAAGCCCACATACGACGAAGATCTTTTGTTGCTGTCGGAAAAAGTAGAAGTCCAAATCCTATTGACATAGTAACTGGGAGTGGAAAAAGGGGTATTATCCATGCATATTTATATGTATATTCCATAAGAAAACAAATTGTTCTTTTTTTATTATAATTGTTTCCGATTCACCAATTCTGATCTCTTTCGAAAAGAACAAAAGAATAATAAAAAAAAGATATGAAAAAGATCAAATACAAATATTGGAATTCTGACTCTTTGTTTCATCAAATATTTGAAATAAAAGTTTCAATGGGTTGGTCAAATATCAAATAATATGATCAAATAATTAGTCAAGTTTATTACTTAGTTATTAATTAACTTTAAACTCTAGAAAAGAAAGATATTTTTGAAATAATATGATATCATATGACATTTTGAATAATTGGATTTTCCCTTTACATTATATTCTAATTCTTTAAAATTATGTAATTTAGAGATATATGATATATTTGTAGATTTTAACATAGATTTATTTTTTAGATTTTCTCTTTCTTTTTTTTTTTAGAATTTTTTCTTTTATATACTCTTATTTTATAAAATCTTATAGAATATTTATCTTTATATATTTCTTTATACTTTTCTACTTTAATATATATATATTATTATAGTATATACTATTTTCTTTTACTATTTAGATAAATATTTTCTATTACTATTCTTAATATTTAATATAATATTAATATTTGTATATTTGTAATATTGTATATAATATATTCAATCTATATTTTTTTTATTCTTTATATATATATTCCTTTCTAAAACAATAAATATACAATACGTATGTAATTATTACATTATGCAAATATCAGAATGAAGATAGAAAATCGAAATCTATTTGTCTATTAAAATAGAATCGTTTTAGAAGATTTTTCTTTTATTCTTTTTTTTCTATTTTTATGTTCTGATATTATTGAGGGAAATTTATGGAATTAAGTATAGATAATGACTAATAAAGAGTAATTTATTTTGAACAATATATGTCTTTCACATACAACGATAAAAATGAGTCAACTACCTTTTGAATGGCAGTTCCAAAAAAACGTACTTCTATGTCAAAAAAGCATATTCGTAGAAATCTTTGGAAAAAAAAAGGCTCTTTAGAGGCAGTAAAAGCTTTTTCTTTAGCTAAATCTGTTTCTACCGGACAGTCAAAAAGTTTTTTTGTGCGACAAAAAAAAGTCTTGGAAAAATCTTAATTGACATGTCTCAAAGAACTTCCAATTTTCCATTTTTGAATTGGAAAACGAAAGATTCAATTTTACTAATGTATTGTATATATTGTGTATTGTATTTGTATTTCACTTCTCCATATTAGTTAGAGCTAGGTAATATGAAAAATAAGAATCTTTCTGTTTACTGGATTCAAAGTACTCAGTATTGTGTATTGTATTTTTTTATTATCATCTTTTTCTATTTTTTAGAGTCTTTCTATATTTCTATTATATTCTATTCTTCTATTTATTTAGATTTCTATTGATTGATATTGAATTCGTGAGATGGTTTTTTCTTTCCTATGAATTGTGCTTTTCTATTTCGAAAAGCACAATTACGATAGACAACGAAGAATCTGAATATTTCATTATACTTTATACTAAGGTGTTGGGTCTCGAAATCGTTAGAAAAAAGAATTTTGGATTTCGTGATGAAATTGTGAATTGTGATACATAGGGAATCCTAGTTATGTTCATTTTATTTTCATTGAAAAATTTTTTTTTCATGAAATGAGAAAGCATGGGAAAAGAACTAAAAAAAAAAGATTATGAATTTTATACCCCAACTGAAAACGAAACTATTGAGTTCTGACTGTTCTGGATAAACAAGAGTTAAGTTTCTAGTACGGAAAAGTTGATTATTAAAACTGAACTTACGAAGATACTAATTCAGATTGAACATTTCCATATGAAAGGAAATGCATCTTTCTTCATTGTTTCCTAAACTCTATTGAATATCGACAATTCAACATGAATTTCCTATTATTCTTTAAGGTAAGCCGCCATGGTGAAATTGGTAGACACGCTGCTCTTAGGAAGCAGTGCTAGAGCATCTCGGTTCGAGTCCGAGTGGCGGCATAAATAAGAATATTAACAATATATACACGATAGATCTAATAGAATATATTTAATATTTCTTTAATATTCTATTTAATCCCCTCCCCAATTTCAATTATTTAATAGGGACTCTTCTTTATGATATTTGCGACCTTAGAACATATATTAACTCATATTTCCTTTTCGATCATCTCAATTGTGATTATGATTCATTTGATGAACTTATTAGTCTACGAAATCGAAGGATTACGTAATTCGTCAGAAAAAGGGATGATAACTACTTTTTTCTCTATAACAGGATTTTTAGTTATTCGTTGGATTTCTTCGGGACATTTTCCCTTAAGTAATTTATACGAATCATTAATCTTCCTTTCATGGAGTTTCTCCATTATTCATATGATTCCGTATTTTGGGAATAAGAAAAATGATTTAAGCGCAATAACTGCACCAAGTGCCATTTTTACCCAAGGTTTCGCCACGTCAGGCCTTTCAACTGAAATGCATCAACCCGCAATATTAGTACCTGCTCTACAATCTCAGTGGTTAATGATGCATGTCAGTATGATGCTATTGAGCTATGCAGCTCTTTTATGCGGATCGTTATTATCAGTTGCTCTTATAGTGATTACATTTCAAAAAAACATCGATGTTTTTTTGAAAAACAAGAATCTTTTAAGTTTAAGAAAGTCGTTTTTCTTTGGTGAGATGGAATCTTTGAACGAAAAAGGAAGTGTATTAAAAAAGACTTCTTTTCTCTCATTTCAAAATTTTTACAAATATCAATTAATTCAGCGTTTGGATTTTTGGAGTTATCGTGTCATTAGTTTAGGGTTTACCTTTTTAACCATAGGCATTCTTTCTGGAGCAGTATGGGCTAATGAAGCATGGGGTTCTTATTGGAATTGGGACCCTAAGGAAACTTGGGCATTTATTACTTGGACCATATTTGCAATTTATTTACATACTAAAACAAATCCAAAATTGCAAGACCAAGGCACGAATTCGGCATTTGTGGCTTCTATAGGATTTCTCCTAATTTGGATATGCTATTTTGGGGTCAATCTATTAGGAATCGGGTTCCATAGTTATGGTTCATTCTAATTAATATCTAATTGAATAAAATAAACTACATGAAGAATACATAAAAACATCGTCTGATACACAATGAAAATTTGTGTTAGTTTTTGAGAACCGTTTAAATAGAGGAATTATTCAAAAGGTTCTCAAAAACTTTAGATGTATCTCATTACAATTCTAATTCACCCTTCATTTTTTTTTTCATTGTACAACGAATAATCGTGAAAATATGAAAGTCAAAGAATTCTAAGACTTTCTTTCCAATTAATGCAAATTCTTTATTATTGAATCTATAAAAATAATTAGTATCTATAAAAATAATTAGATAATAGAACTTGTACCTTGTCAACCGATAACGGGAGAACGAAATCAGGATAAATACCAATTCCTATTACAGGTAGAAAGATACAGATCGAAACAAATAGTTCTCGTGGTCCAGAATCAAAAAAATTCGATTTTGGAATATTGAATAGCTTGTATCCATAGAAAATCTGACGTAACATAGATAATAAAAAAATAGGAGTTAATATCATTCCAATTGCCATTACAAAAGTAATTAACATTTTTGGCATGAAAATATATTTTGGGCTGGTAATTATTCCAAAAAAGACTAAGAATTCTGCAACAAAACCACTCATTCCTGGCAATGCAAGAGAAGCCATCGAGAAACTACTAAACATGGTAAATATTTTTGGCATTGGGATAGATATCCCCCCCATCTCTTCGAGATAAACAAAACGTATTCTATCACAACTCGTTCCTGCTAAGAAAAAAAGTGCAGCACCAATCAATCCATGAGAGAGTATTTGTAAAATGGCTCCATTGAGTCCCATGCTAGTTATAGAACCAATTCCTATAATAATGAAACCCATGTGAGATACGGAAGAATAGGCAATACGTTTTTTTAAATTGCGTTGACCGAGAGAGGTTGAAGCTGCATAAATGATTTGTATTATTCCTACTATCACTAACCAGGGAGAGAATCTAGAATGAGCGTGAGCTAATAATTCCATATTGATCCGAATCAATCCATATGCTCCCATCTTTAATAAGATTCCAGCTAAAAGCATACATGTACTGTAATGTGCTTCCCCGTGGGTATCTGGTAACCATGTATGTAGGGGTATCATCGGCGATTTGACAGCATAAGCAATAAGAAAACCAAAATAGAGTATTATTTCCAATGCTGCAGGATACGATTGATTAGCTAATTTTTCTAAATCTAATGTCGGTTCATTGGAACCATATAAACCCATACCTAGAACTCCTATTAAGAGAAAAATGGAACCTCCGGCAGTGCACAAAATAAACTTTGTAGCCGAGTACAGGCGTTTTTTTCCTCCCCACATGGATAAAAGTAAGTAAACAGGAATTAATTCTAATTCCCACATGATGAAAAAAAGTAAAAGGTCTCGAGAAGAAAATGATCCTATTTGGCCACTATACATTGCTAACATCAAGAAATAGAAAAATCGCGGATTTCGAGTAACTGGCCAAGCTGCTAAAGTAGCTAAAGTAGTGATAAATCCTGTAAGTAAAATGGGTCCTATGGAAAGTCCATCGGTTCCCAGTCTCCAGTGAAAATCAAAAAGATTGATCCATTTAGAATCCTCCTTCAATTGGGTTAATGGATCGTCCAATTGGAAATGATAACAAAATACATAGGTCATTAGAAGGAGCTCTAGGATACATATACATAGAGTATACCACCTATACACCTTATTTCCCCTATGAGGGAAAAAGACAATTGAAGAACCCGCGAATATGGGCAAAACAAGAAGTATTGTTAACCAAGGAAAATAACTCGTGATAAAGACAAGATAAATTTTGACCAGAAGACCCCGTGCTCGGGAGAAGAATAATAGATTTTCTTTTCTCGAGTACGGGCTTTTGTCGGTAAAGAGGAATCAAATGATTCAAGTGGAGTTTTTTGTCACATATCAATAAGAAAGACCCATGCTGCGAGTTGTTTCATGCCATAAATAAACACGGACACTCAAAAAATCCGTTGGACAAGCGGATTCACATCTCTTACAACCTACACAATCCTCGGTTCTTGGCGCAGAAGCAATTTGCTTAGCTTTACATCCGTCCCAAGGTATCATTTCCAATACATCCGTGGGACAAGCTCGAACACATTGGGTACATCCTATACATGTATCATAAATCTTTACTGAATGTGACATTGGGTCTATAAATTCCAGTTTTGAACACAAAAGATTTTCGATCTGGTAAAAGAAAATCAGAAAAGAAAGTGAAATAAATCATATATTTTCTATTGTAGACACCAGACGAATCAATGATTTATCAAAATTTGAAGAGTAAATAGATTTTCAAAGCTGTTTATGAGAAAGGGCCAAGATACTTTGATTTCCGTTTCAATAACCATGAAATATGAGTTGTACATACGAATTCAATTCATGTTAATTTTACTATATTTATATATTAATATATAAGATCTTAATTTTTATTGAATTTAGAGAATTTCTATATTTTTGTCTTAATTAAATTCAATTTCTATTTAATTTCCTAGAATTGAAAATTTCAATTGAGAATTTAGTAGAATTCTAGGAATTCTAAGTAATCCTATTCATATAGAAAGAATTTGAATTCTATCAAATCAAATAGAAATAATCTAAAATAGTCTAATTCTAACTAATTCTAATTTAGAATTAATTTATTTAGAATAAGAATATAATGTACAATAGAATATACTATACTAATATATATATATATTCATATTCATATACATATAGATTAATATAAATATAGAAATATTCTAGTATATAGAAATAGAATTAAGGATAATATGATATATTATATATCATATTCATATTAGATAGAATACGTTTGTTATTAGGTTAGTGATAGAATAGGTTAGTAACTCTAAATCAGAAATCTATAAGAAAAAAGAGAAGAAAGAAAATAAAGAAATAAGAAAATAATAAGAATAGAATATTCTAGTGAATTCTAATTATATTATCTTATTATTCTAATTCTATTAGATTCTATTTAGAATATTCTTCTAAAAGTCTTATGTTTTGATTTCTATGTGAAAATAGAAGAATTCTTACTAATTATTCAGTAAATTCGATTGATTAATACGAGTTGATTTTCTGTTACGATGGATCGACGAAACAATAGCTAGCCCAATAGCTGCTTCAGCAGCTGCAATGGCTATAACAAAGATTGAGAAAATTTCTCCTTTTAATTGCCGACTATCAAATATATCGGAAAATGTAACGAGATTTATATTCACCGAATTCAGTATAAGCTCAAGACACATAAGTGCTCTAACCATGCTTCGGCTTGTGATCAGTCCATAGATACCGATAGAAAATAAATAAACACTTAGAAAAAGTACATGCTCTAACATCATTGATAAATTCCTCATCAATCTCAATTCATTTCAATATGAACAAAAATTAAACCGATTCAGTTGACTAGAATAGAAGAATTACAGAACAAAAGAAGATATTCACAGTAGATTGAAATAAAATAGATTAAATCCATATTTCATTCTTGAATTCTAAAAAAGGAAGTTCTTATTTATTATTCTATTAGATATTAGATTATTAGATTATTGACGAGCCATAGTAATTGCACCTATCAAGGAAACTAAAAGAATTATAGAAATGAGTTCAAAAGGAAGATAAAAATCTGTGGATAAATGAATCCCAATTTGTTGAACGTTACTTATTAAGTCCTGTTCTATAATCTGATTTGATCTTGTAGTCCGAACAATTCCGGACCATGACGTATCTGGGATAGTAGTCATTAATGAAAAAAAAATACTTGTACAAACCAGTGAAGTGATCCTATCTCCAATGGTCCACAAATAGGAATCATTGGAATATTCTGAACCGTTCATGAACATCACAGCAAATATGATTAATACATTTATGGCTCCCACATAAATAAGGAACTGTGCGGCAGCTACAAAATAGGAATTCAATGAGATATAGAATAAGGATATACAAACAAGAACCAATCCCAATGAAAAGGCAGAATCAATGGGATTGGTAAGTAATACTACTCCCAGACCTCCTAATATAAGAACTGATCCCAGAAATACTACAAGAATATCATGTATTGGTCCAGGTAAATCCATTATGAAAGAAAAGATAAATAAATAAGTCGAAATATTTCATGACCTTACTAAGGGTCCAGGAAAGGAACTATTTTTTTATATGATACCTTCCTAATTGAATGAAAAAAAGAATGAATATCATTAGATAGATAAAATAAAGTTATTTGGCTAATCCTACTTTATTCCAAACCAAATCTTAGTAATTGGTAATCGTTCTTGAACCAAGGGGTTTTTCTTTTTTCATTTGAATTGTGTAATCTCCAATTATTGACATTGGTAACCGACCTAAAGAAATTTGATTATAATTCAATTCGTGACGATCATAAGTGGAAAGCTCATATTCTTCAGTCATCGATAAACAGTTTGTTGGACAATACTCGACACAGTTACCGCAAAATATACAGACCCCAAAATCAATACTATAATGAAGCAATTGTTTTTTCTTAATATCTTTTTCAAATTTCCAATCAACAATGGGAAGGTCTATTGGACATACGCGAACACATACTTCACAAGCAATACATTTATCAAATTCAAAGTGGATTCGACCACGAAAACGCTCTGATGTGATTGATTTTTCATAAGGATATTGAATAGTTACAGGTAAACGATTTGTATGGGATAAGGTAATTATGAAACTTTGTCCAATGTACCTTGCAGCTCGTATTGTTTGTTTGCCATAATTCATGAACCCAGTAACCATAGGTAACATATTATAGATATCCATTAATAAAATTTATGTTTCTTTCTCTTGGTTGAGAGAAGTTAGGAATATAGAATATCATTATTGTTTTCTCTTCATTTCTTATTTTTCTTTATAGTTTATAGTGAAACAAGTTGAGAAGAAGTTGTCAATAATAGATTACCTAGAGAAATAGGTAAAAGAAATTTCCATCCAAGATTTAATAACTGATCCATTCTCATCCTAGGTAAAGTCCATCTTGTTGTGATAGGAATGAACAGAAACAAATAAGCTTTAGCTAATGTAATAAAGATACTAATTGCTATTACAAAGACTCTAAACATTTTATTTTTTCCAAAAAGTTCAGTAAGAGATATGTACGGAATAGAAAAATTCCACCCACCTAAGTAAAGAACTGTTACAAATAATGAAGAAACTAATAGATTTAGGTAAGAAGCAATATAAAAGAACCCGTATTTTATACCTGAATATTCGGTTTGATAACCTGCTACTAATTCCTCCTCTGCTTCTGGTAAATCAAAAGGTAATCTTTCACATTCTGCTAAAGAAGACATTAGAAAAACTAGAAACCCTATGGGCTGACGCCACAGATTCCATCCCACAAAACCATATTTGGACTGTGCCTCAATTATATCAACTGTACTTGAACTGTTAGATAATTATAGTCGATGATAACATCACTGCTCCCATCGCTATTCCAAAACCGTACATGAGATTTTCACCTCATACGGCTCCTCTATGGCCACAAATAAATGTAAGGTAAGGACTAGTTCAGTATTATTGCTCTCCTTGGACTCTAGGTAAATACAATGTAAAGATACATTGGAGGTTGGAGAGTCCTCAATTCGACCAATAAAATTCTGTCTGCTATAATAAGAAAAAGCACTTCCGAATTGATCTCATCCCTTATAATGATATTATAATGAAAATAATCAAAATTTCTCTTTGTTCAGCAATAACTTAATCCTTCAATCAAATACTCGTTATATTCATAAATATAAAGAATTGGGCATTAGTTAATGAATCATGATAAGAATTCCCATATGCATATGTATGAAGAAATGAAGAAAGAAAGATTTTATTAAGATTCCCGTTTTATTCTTTTTTATTCTATTATTGTATTGCATTCTATTTGTCTTGTTCCTGTTCTTCTTTCTGAAAACTAAAAAAAAGAAAATAAAGGATTAATTCGTTCTTGATAGTCATTTCTTTAATCAGCGAATAGTAGCATACTCTAGATCGGAATCGTGGGGAAGTACTGCTTGATCATTTCTACCAACTTCAAGCCCTTATTATGATTCGTTTTATGCAAAGTCTTATGCAAAAACCCCCTTTTTTTATACCTTACATTATTTATTCCATTACTCATCCTTTGCGTACTTTGGTGTTCCTAACTGCCCACTTCTTTTTGATTGATCCCCAGTATAGTAATAAATACAGTTGATCTTTTGCATCCGCTTCAAGATATGACGACTAATAAAATAATCTCAATCTTGGGGTAAAAAACTTATGTTTACTTCAATTTCCTTCTTGTACCTAGGGAATGAGATTTTTCTTGTTTTACTGCAAATTGAGGAGCAGTTTTGTTTCACTCATATAACTATCTGGTTTAACTCATCGAACTGAAATGTTTAATAAAAAAATCTTTTTTCTTTTCTTTCCTATTTACATATTTAATTAGATTTATATTGTATTGAAATTTCAATTCATTTCTTATATCTTTTCTAGAAAAGATATAAAGAAAAAAAAAGTTCATGTTCCAACGAATCGCACGTAGAGATATTGCTAACACACATAGAGTTAATGGTATTTCATAACTAATCGATTGAGCTGCAGCTCGTAGACCGCCTGAAAAGGAATACTTATTATTTGATCCATATCCTGACATAAGAAGACCTATGGGTACAATACTTGAAAAGGCAATCCATAAAAAAACACCTATACTGAGATCAGCTAAAACAAGGTGATATCCAAAAGGAATTACTAAATAACTTAGTAGAATTGATATAACCCCTATAGAAGGTCCAACCCTAAACAAACGAATATTCCCTCTAGATGGAAGAAGATCCTCCTTCAAAAGTAGTTTGGTCCCATCCGCTAAAGCTTGAAGAATTCCTAATGGGCCGGCATATTCAGGTCCAATACGTTGTTGTATTGCTGCGGATATTTTTCTTTCTAACCACACAATGACTAATACCCCTATTGTGATTCCTAAGACAAGGGTGAAAATGGGGACAAAAATCCATAAGAGTCCATAAACTTCTTTTAAGGATTCTAATCTAGAAAAAGAATTGATAGTTTGTACTTCTGTCGTATCAATTATCATTTCAACGATCAACTTCTCCCATAATGATATCTATACTACCTAGTATCGTCATGATATCAGCCAATTTCATTCTTTTAACTAGCTGGGGAAGAATTTGCAAATTGATGAAACCGGGTGGACGAATTTTCCATCTCCAGGGGAAAACACTACTATCTCCTATTAAATAAATTCCTAATTCTCCTTTTGGGGCCTCTACCCTTACATAAAGTTCTTGTTTTAACAATTCAAAATTGGGTGAAAGTTTTTTAGTAATAAATCTATATTCAAAATTATTCCATTCGGAATTCTTTGTCCTATGAAAGCGGCGGTTTTCTAAATTCTCATAAGGTCCTCCAGGAATTCCTTCTAGAGCCTGTTGAATGATTTTTATGGATTCTTGCATTTCACCGATTCGTACTAAATAACGAGCTAATGTATCGCCTTCTTTTTGCCATTGGACTTCCCAATCGAATTTATTGTAACACTCATAACGATCAACTTTACGAAGATCCCATTGGATTCCAGAAGCTCGTAACATTGGTCCTGATAAACCCCAATTTATTGTTTCCTCCCCACCAATAATGCCCACTCCTTCAACTCGTTCCAAAAAAATGGGATTTCGCGTAATGAGTTTTTGATACTCAACAACTTCTGTTAAAGAATAATCACAGAAATCAAAACATTTATCTATCCAGCCATAAGGTAAATCCGCAGCTACTCCTCCGATGCGGAAATAATTATGCATCATCCGCATACCTGTGGCAGCTTCGAAGAGATCATATATTAATTCCCTCTCTCTGAAAATATAGAAAAAGGGAGTCTGTGCACCAATATCGGCCATAAAAGGGCCAAGCCATAACAAATGGGAGGCTATACGGCTCAGCTCCAGCATAATAACTCTTATATAACTGGCCCTTTTAGGCACTTGAACACTTTCCAATCGTTCTGGTGCATTTACTGTTATTGCTTCTGTGAACATAGTAGCTAAATAATCCCAACGTGTTACATAAGGCAAATATTGTATAATTGTTCGGTTTTCCGCTATTTTTTCCATCCCTCTGTGTAAATAGCCCAATATAGGTTCACAGTCAATAACATCTTCACCATCCAGAGTAACGATCAGCCGAAGAACACCATGCATTGATGGGTGGTGAGGACCCATATTGACTATTATGAAATTTTTTCTTGTAGCCGGTACAGTCATATTTTTTTTCCTTAATTCATTATTTCATGAATTTCTTAAAATGAAAAATATACTAAAAAAAGAAAAGAATAATAACTAAACAAATAAAAAAAGAATTAAAAAATAAAAAAGGAACAAGGATAATAATAAGAAACTCAAATAAGAAATTCAAATTAAATTAACGAGTTTTTGGTTCCCGAATATCTAACTGATCCATTAATTTCTTATAACGCACTTTCTTTTTCTTTGACAAATAAGTCAATAATCGTTGACGTTTTCCCAGAATTTTTCGTAGACCCCTTTGCGATAAAAAATCTCTTTTGTGCAATTCTAAATGTGAAGTAAGTCTACGTATCTTACTGGTGAAATGGAATACTTGAAATTCAACAGACCCACTATTTTCTTCTTTTTCTTCTTGTGTAATAACTGAGATGAATGAATTTTTGACCATAAATTAAAATTTCTATCTTTCTTTTCTGTTAATTTTACCGATCAGGAAAAATAATAATATTTATTATGCCAGTTATTTTCATCTAGTATACATCAAGATTGGATTTCATTTATATACTACTTTTTTTTTTATTTATGTGGTTTATGTGTTTATGTTTTGTATATTTGGATCAAATATACAAAACATATATGTATTCACGAAAGAGAACAATTTATTTTTACTTCTATTTTTACTTAAAAGGATTCCGTTCTTCCTAGTGAAAATTGATACACTATGAAATCAGCATCATGTATTAGAATGTTACACAGTGTATATATTTCGGCTTTCATCTACTGAATATGTTACACGATATGTAGGAAATCCACTAGAAAAATTTTTTTTTCATTGTAATTGAATTCATTCTGAATTGTGAATACATATGTATTCTTGACATACTGAAACGACTGCTGTTATTGGTATCAAACCAATAGCGATTCATACAAGCTACATCTTCTAATCGATAATTGGGCCAAAGAAACAATTTGAATTTAATGAAATCTTTTCTATCTGTATTAATATGTTTGTCCTCATTCAAAAATTGCCCACAGTTTCTTATTTTGTTTTCATTGCAAAATCTTTGATTTCTATCCAAAACATTACAATTCCGGGAATTGAAACAAATTCGAATTCGAAATTCTCTACGACGTCTGGGAGATAGAATATTTTCAGGAACAAGTAAATCATAATGATTTTTGTCTCTACTCAAAAATATGTTGCTGTGTCGTGCAATGGATTTTTCAAACCTCCCTTTCTCTATATATCTTTCTTTTTTGTATTTTTTATTTGTTTGGGGCTTTTTTTTATCGACCAATGAAATATCCATAGTTTGATATATAATAGATTTTCCGTCCCTTCGTATAGATAGACAAATTGGTTCAATAAGAAATATTCCCTTTCTTATCAATTCTTCAAAAACTAGGTCCTTTTGAATAAGCATTTCTTCTAGATTTATTTCATTTCTTTGAATCGAAGATATAGCAATTTGATTTGGATTTATCAGTCTAAGTAGGAGACAATATACCCTGATATTTTTCATTATTTTTTTATTCAAGGGATCAGACCATCTTAGTTGAAAAAGGAAATATTTTTTCAAAAAGGAATCTAGTTCCATTTCCTTATTGTTCTTATATTGTTTTTTTTTTAGACCCTTTTTCATTTCTAATCTTGCGTAATCTTCTTCAACAGCTTTGTTATTTTTTTGTTTTAGTAGATTAGATACAAGATTTCCTTGGACTTGTTGTTCGTGTTCTTCCTGCTTGAAATTTCCTAATTCAAGATCTTTTTTTTTATTAGATGATTTCTTTGGATTTACGTTAATGTTTTTACTTTTTTCATTTATAGAAAAATGAAAAAAGAGTGATTTGATTGGGATAATCCAAGGTTGAATCTTATATACATCAAAAAGTAGCACAAATTCTGGGAAGAACCAAGATTCTAGATTGGATATAGTATCATGATTTGATGCGGTATCATAGAACCTTTCTTTATTCATTCCCATGCAAATGCAATCAAAAAAGAAACTTTTTTGATTGCATGGTTTGATCTCTTGATGAATCGTAGGATAAAAAAGATCTTTTTTTTCCATTTTTTTTAAATTCTTAATTTCAGTCTTAGTATTTTTCTGAATTTTGATGCCAATATGTGCATTGGTCCAGATCTCAATATTATTTCTAAAACAAAGATGAAGAATTCTACAATCAAAATATTTTCTATCCAAATTTGTATTCCTATCAATAAGATATCCTTTTTCTAGATAATCATTACTAGGTATACTTACCAATACATAAAATGATTCAGGTTTTGATGTATTGAAATGATATGGAATTTCTTGGTCCCCGTTTATTTCTAATGTTGATTCAGAAATGTATGAATTAGGGAGGCTTATGTATTTATATGATAAAAGATCATATCTGTAATGTTTTTTCCATTTGTCTTTTTGACTAATAAATGAATTCGCTGCATAGTCCTTTTTTTTCATAGAATAAATGAATTGGTCTTTTTTATATAAATCCAATTGGATTGATTCCTTGTTTTGAATCTTACGACGTTGATTGATTCTATTTCGCCATTCTTTAGGTACTAATCGAGACCTTTTTTTTTTAGATAAATCGTATTGATAATGACCTTTTAACCAGTTTTTCCATTCGTTCATTACATACGTATGAATTTTCTTATGTCTTGATTTGGAATTAAATATTCCGTGTATCATACAACAGTCTTTTATTTTATCCTTAAGAAAAGGATAGCTCCCTTGATATTGAAGTACAGGTCTCAATTGATACTTATTAAGTAATTGGGTTTGTGATAATTTGTAAAATACATATGCTTGGGACAGGGAAGATAAGTTCCAATAAGTATTGGAATTTTGATTGCTATTCTCAGTATTATCAGTATTTGAAAACAATTTTTTTATAGTAAAAATAAAATTCATTGTATTTTGATTTGTTTTATCAATTCCTTCTTGTTCTTGATTTCTTTCATTGTTGTAAATGGATTTATTAAAGATCTTTTTTGTTGATTCAAAGAAAAGTTGTGCATTGATCTTACAAATGGTAATGGTACATAGCAAAATATCTATGTATATTTTTTCAATGAATGATTTGATAAAGTAGTATGATTTACGCATTAATCGGATATTTTTCCTTTTTAAGATTTTCCAAATATGTTTCTGTGATCCCGATCTTTTATTATCATAGATTAGAACTATTTCTTTTTTTTTCTTGTCTTTTTCGGTTCGTTCAATTTGATTCCTGATTTTGATTGTCTTGTCAGAAAGGTCTTTCATTCTTCTTTCTATTAACCAATTCATCGTTCGAATTAGAACGGACGATTCGCGAAGAATCTTATTATTTCTTTTGAAATCTTTTTCGTTTTCGTTCGGTTCATATACTTTTTCTTTCCTCAATTCAAATAAGAAAATTGGATTTACTTTTTCCAGTTTTTTCATTATTAGTTTGATAACTCGAACTATTTTGATAACCCCTTTTGTTTTTTCGTTTCTAACTTTTAGAAAGGATTTTCTTTTTTTCTTTAAAGAATTTCTAACTTGTAAAAATTTCTTTTTCACCTTTTTTTTTCTTTTTTCGAGTTCTTTATAAATAGGTTCAAAAAAAAAAGGTCGTTTTCGGGGAGAACCAAAGGGAAGTTCCGCTTCCATTCCCCAAACTGTTAAAAAACAAAAATTTTTTTTTTTCTCTCTTTTTTTCATTAGATCTCTATGATGAGATCGTACCTTAGATTTTCTCCAAGGTTTTAGACAGAAAGGATATATAATCTTTATCTGAATACCGTCTATTAACCAATCTTGGGGAAATTCTGTTTCTGATAATTGAACACCATTATAGGTGCATTTAATATGTCTTTCTCTATTCCATTCCGTAAAATCCTCGTCCCACTCGGGAATTTGGAATAATAACATACGGAAAAGATTTTTAGCTATTATTAATGAAGGCAATATAATGTATTTTCTAAAAAAAGATTGGATTACTAACATCAAACCTCTTATTGCTTGAGTAAATATAAAGGTATCCCAAGCTTCTGATATTTCTATCCGTTCATTTTTATATTTTTTTCCCTCTTTATTCTTTTCTTCTTTTGTATCTTCATTTTCAAAATAGGAAATTTTTAATTCTGATTCTTGTTCTCTCCCCATCCAATTCCTAAAAATGAGATTCTTCATTTCGTTTATATAAAAAGACGAAAAAAAAGATGTTTTGTCTAGCCGATCCAAAAAAAGCGGGGAATGTACATTTACTTGAAAGAGGTTCCAAATAACTGTTTTACGTCTTTGAGCGCGCATGGATCCTTTGATTAGATTGCGACGAAAATCCGATTGTTGTGAGTAACGTATCAAAGCCACCTCTTCTTCTTCCGTTTGATCATGATTTTTATCAGTGTTACTAATATTCTTAGTACTATAAAGAGAATTGGTATTCTGATCATTATCGTTATAAATTACCACACGTTTGGCTCTTCTTGAATGAATCTCATGATCTTCTTCCGCCAATTCTTCTTCATTTTCTTCTTCCTCTTCTTCCAAATTCTCGGTTAATTTGTATGACCATCGAGAAACCTTTTTACTGACTTCTTCTATTCTAATTCCAAGAGATTCCTTTTTCATTGTTTTTTGATCTTTTGTATGCGTTGTAATTAAATCAAATACAAATTGCAAAGATTTTGCTTGACTTTCTGAATCAATTCCTTTTTCTTCTGTAGAATTAAAAAATGATTGACGGTAGAGTTCTACGGAATCATTAAGAAGTAGATCATGAATCTTATTTATCAAAAAGATTTCTACTAAATATTCTGTATCTTTATAAGGATTCATGATTGCACGTGAATCTAATTTTTTTCTCGTTCCTCGATATGGTCCGTTGAAAAAAGGATCATATGCTTTTGGCAAGCATTTTTTTTTTTCATCATCGCATAATATGTTTCTTTTTTCAAGCATATCCAGACTCGAGGATCCCTCATTTTTTTCTAGAATTTGGATTCGGCTTCTCAATTCATTGTTCAAATTGCACTTTTTTTTTTTATTAGTATAAATCCAAGAATTAAAAAGATCGTCGTCATATAGTTTTTCTATTATGTACAAAGAAATTCTTCGTTCTAGCATTTCCGAAAAAGTGGATAAACTGGGCGGATGTGTAAAGGATACTATTTGTTTCCCATCACTTATATATGTAAAAAAAAAAAATTGTGACATTTCAATGCGTAAAGCATTTTCTAATTGATCATTTTTTATATATCGTAATGGACGATTCCATCGTTTATAATCGAAAAGAAAAGTGACAAAAGTTGTGTCAATCTTTTTATTCATATTCTTTCTTTTCTTTTTCTCTTCTTTCAGTCTTCCCAATTCCCAATTCTCTTGATGGGTCTCCAGATCAGAATCTTCGTAAACTGGGCTATCTTGATAGCGTGCCTCTTTAAAGTGAAATTCATCCTTTGTTTTTTCCTTTCCATTCACTCGGATCTCTTCCGTTTCATCTATTTTGTCCAGATCCTCCTTTTCTTCCGAACAAAGGGAAGGGTTTTCTTCGGTGGATCCCTCTTGTTCCTGTTTAGTCTCCTTCATTTCGGAAGTTGTTTCTACATCGCTTTCTTCCTTTCTTTCTCCCCCTTCTTCCGTTTCTGAGGTTTCTTTCTCTTTCAGTTTCTTAGTGACAATAGGCGACGGCATTCTGCCTAAATAGTAGACACAGGTGATAAATAAGAGAATACTAAAGATTCGAGCCATAGAATTTCTCAATTCTGACACAAGATACTTATTAGATCGAATAGAATGATTTTGCCGTATCCAGAATAATACCAATCCAACCCATTTCATGAATAAAATGTGACCAATTAACCA